AAAAAATCTGTAATTCTCAGCAAGGTTGTTTCTTTTTTTCTCCAAATCCAAAAATTCCTCTTATTTTATGTACAGGTTGTCAATTCAGCATTGGGTAAAAAAAGGACAGGGGTGCCCCCTTTCCAGTAAATGGTTCAAACCCTTTATATCGATATGAGTGTTCTATATCGGAATCGGATAAATTGCAACTATTTATTTTGAAAGCATCACTATACTAAACTAATATAGTGGTAGAAAGAATACCAATGTTGCGCCTGGACTTCAAACAATTGAGTTTTAACCATCTTAAGGATCCCACATTATTGGTTGATAGAGAATCAAAGTCGATTTCCCAATGAGTCACGAAATGCTATGGTTCGTACATATGATTTACGAATTAATTCAGAAGTAATTCGCCAGATAGTACACCTTTATTTTCAAGTTCTAAAGAAAAAAAAAGTGCAGCTGGTTGAATCCAGCCTTGTATTGAAATAAACAACTCGCACACACTCCCTTTCCAAAAAAGATCAATACGCCAAGTACTAGACTGAGATTTATTGGATTTGTTGCTAAAATATCGGTATTAAATCCGAAACTCCCGGCGGATGACCAGTGACCCAAGGAAACGAAAGAATCGGTTACATTTTTCATATGATCTCCTCTTATAGATAGTACTACTTGACCAGAGCTTATAGTACTTTGCCCCCCATTTTTTTTTGTTTATTTGATTTTTTTATTGACTTATTTCGATTTCATTTATCAGTATTCAATATAGAATATAGGAATTCTGGAAATTCCTATTTCTTTCTTATTTCAATTCAAGTTCCCAACCCAATAAGAAAATACTGAATTTGCTTAGTATTAGGTCCCAGGCCTTATGTCCATTGCGAAATGCCTCATTTGTAGCAGCACTTCCTAAAAACAAAAAAAGGAGTTTCCTTTGGACTAAGAAGGGGAGAAGGCGAGTGAATCCGCTAATTGAATTCCTCATCCTCAAATAAGTCCTTCCCGGAGTATTGTCTCAACGAATAATTGAAAGGTATGAATTGTAGGAGTTCAATTTTGATAAAATTCGAAAAAGCAAGCGACAAGACCCAAGACTGAGATAAAAAAAAAAGAAAAGAATTTCCCATTTCTATTTCGAGGATGAAACTAAACAAAAGGATTTGCAAATAAAAGTGCTAATGCCACGACCAGTCCATAAATTGTTAAAGCTTCCATAAAAGCCAGGCTGAGCAATAAAGTACCTCGTATTTTACCCTCTGCTTCGGGTTGTCTCGCGATACCTTCGACGGCTTGTCCCGCAGCAGTACCTTGACCAACTCCAGGTCCAATAGAAGCCAGCCCTACGGCCAATCCAGCAGCAATAACGGAAGCGGCAGCAATCAGTGGATTCATGGTAAGTTCCTTGCAAAAAAGAAAGAAATGGTTAATGATACAATAAACCATTGAATTATGACTTATTCTTCCTTCCACTCCTAAAGTAAGATCGAGCCGGTCGAAATAACTAAGACCTATGAGTGAAAATTCAAGTAATGAGAATATGGAATCGTCAGAACAACTTGGATATCTCATTTTTCATTCCTATCCGTGGAGTTTTTTTATCAATTCATAGGGTTCTGGGTCTTCCATTTCTTTATTCCGAAAGCCCTCTTTCATTTCTTCATCCTTTCTCTTTGATTCGATATGCCTGCTTTCGTCTGTTTATTCATTCGGCCCAAACGAAAAAGAGGGACTTTCTATTCTATTGGAATCCCCATCGAAATTCATGGTATGGTGTGGGGAAGGACAAAAGAGATATAGGTCGTTCATATAGATAACTAGTCACTATCTACTATCCTATATACACGTGTTTCTTCCATAACGTAAACCAAAGATTTCGATCTTCTATTCCACGGGCCACGAGATTTTATCCTTTTTCTAAAGATAGATAAGAGTTGGTTTATAGCCATTCCATATACTTAGTTCGACCCCCTAACCTATTTTTATGAAGTTCATATTCGTTTACTTTTCTTTATCATTATCCCGCATGACTACAAAGAGAAAAGAGACAAATTCATTTGTATGAATCATTCCCTAGAATAGAAAGATTTGATATCTAATTGCACGCAATTCATTTGAATTTTGACCAATCGTTGAAACTCAAAGGAAGTGGGACTGTAAAACCGCGTTTTTTGTTTAATAGAATAGCATGCCGGGACTAGATAAGATAAGATAAGACTTCTTAATACAAAATACAAATAATAAATCGTCATAGTGTGATTGACTGAACAAATCAAAATAGAATATTCATTGGAAGGGATATGACAGAAATCGGTCAAAAAAAAGGGAATCCTAGGAAAAAACTCTTTGAGATCCCTTTCCCTTTTTTACTATTTTTACTATATCAATAATAATAAATAATCTTTTTGCCTTTTTTGACTACTATTCTAGATCGTATATACTCTATTCTATTTGTATATATTATCCGTACATTGCATTGCGATAACGTAAAAAAAAAAAAAGCAAAGCTAGTCAATGATGACCCTCCATGGATTCTCCTATATAAGCCGCGGCTAAAGTTGCAAAAATAAGAGCTTGAATACCACTTGTAAATAATCCAAGGAACATGACAGGTATAGGAACCACTGAAGGTACTAAAGAAACAAGAACAACAACTACCAATTCATCGGCCAATATATTCCCAAAAAGTCGAAAACTCAGCGATAAGGGTTTTGTGAAATCTTCTAGGATGTTAATAGGTAAAAGGATTGGAGTGGGTTGAATGTATTTAGCAAAATAACCCAATCCCTTTTTTGTAAGACCCGCATAGAAGTATGCCACTGACGTAGGTAAAGCTAAAGCAACCGTAGTATTTATATCATTGGTGGGCGCGGCTAACTCCCCATGAGGTAATTGTATGATTTTCCAAGGTAAAAGAGCCCCCGACCAGTTAGAAACAAAAATAAATAAGAACATAGTTCCAATAAAGGGAACCCAAGGACCATATTCTTCTCCAATTTGGGTTTTACTCAAGTCTCGAACGAATTCAAGGACATATTCGAAGAAATTCTGACCGTCGGTAGGAATGGTTTGCGGATTTCGAACGGCTATAGTGGCGGAACTTAGTAAGATAGCCATTACGAACCAAGAAGTGATAAGTACTTGGGCATGTACTTGGAAACCCCCTATTTGCCAATAAAAATGCTGGCCTACTTCGACACCGGATATATCATATAGCCCTTTTAGTGTGTTGACGGAAGATGGTAGAAGATTCATATTGACCTCTTACAGAAATAGAACTTAAAAAGCCATTATTTTGATTCAACCATCTCTTTCTCGACTCACCCACTTATATATTTCGGATACCCAGTAATTACAGACTATTCCCGGCGCTTTTTTTCTCTTTTGTTATATTCAGAAATTGTAACCAATTCGATAAATCCATGGAGTTCCTGAAGTAATTGACTTATCTTATTATTAATCAACAATTTCTTATATAGCTAGAACGGCCCTCACAAATTGCAGATATGAGTTTTTTAAGAATGAATCGGATTGACGCCCTAGCGTCATCATTGGCGGGAATCGAAAGATCTGCGAGATCCGGGTCACAATTTGTATCGATTAAACAAATTGTTGGAATTCCCAAAGTGATACATTCTCGAAGAGCGGTATATTCTTCGTGCTGATCAAGGATAATTACAATATCAGGCACCCCCGTCATATATTTGATGCCACCCAGATATCTTTGCAAGTGAGATAATTGTCTCTTCAACATTGCTGCATCTCTTTTAGGAAGACGGTTGAATCTTCCCCTCTTTTGTTCCGCTCTAAGGTCCCTGAACTTTTGAAGTCTCGTTTTCGTAGTGGACCAATTCGTTGACATACCACCGAGCCATTTTTTATTAACATAATGACATCGCGCCCTTATTGCAGCCGATGCTACTAAATCAGTTGCTATGATTTTGGTACCAACTAGTAAGAATTGTTTTCTCCTACTTGATGCATCAAAAAGTAAATCACAAGCTTCTGATAAAAAACGAGCAGTTCTCGTAAGATTGGTAATATGCCTACCCTTACGTTTTGTCAATATGTAAGGTGCCATTCTAGGATTCCATTTCTTAGTACCATGACCAAAATGCACTCCTGCTTTGATCATCTCTTCTAATTGGATGTTCCAATATCTTCTTGTCATTTCTCCCCACACTTTCTCTTTTTGTTTAAGAGACGAGGTACCCTGAAATAAAAAATTGTTCCGAAGGAACCTTCTACCGGAGATTTAACATGGATACACGGTCCGAGCGATGACTTCCTTTCTATTCCTTAGTTCTTTTTTATAAGAAGAGTAGGTAGTGAAAGTGAAATGAAAAGGATGAATCCCTTCTTAGGAATCAATAAATTCTGTCAATTATTGTTCTGATATATCTATCTCATGAAAATTCTTTGGAATTGGAATACAAGAAGAAAAAAAATCTTTGTGGTAGAACAAAATATCTCTCATACCCCCTTCGAATAGATTCTTAGTTTTCGTTTCCAACGAAATGTCGCCGTGTTGGCTGGAAGGGTGCACTAATCCTTTGAATCCGGTACCAACCGGTATCATACCCCCCAGAACAACATTTTCTTTCAGACCCTTCAACCAATCGATACGACCTCGTAGAGCCGCCTTTGCTAAAACTCGAGCAGTTTCTTGAAAACTCGCTTCGGATATGAAACTTTGAGTATTCAGAGACGCCCTCGTTATTCCCAAAAAGACGGCTCGATAACAGGCCGCTTCTTCCAACGCACGCCCTGTTCGTTCCGCACGCAACAACCCAATTAGCTCGCCAGGTGAAAAAACATTAGACATTCCCTCTTCTGAAACCAACACTTTTGATGTTATTTGACGTACAATAATTTCTATATGCCTATTATGGATCTGCACTCCCTGGGATCGATAAACCCTTTGAATCTTATTAACCAAAGAAATCCGACTTTGCGATATGGTTAGCTCAGCGCCAATCAAGAATCCCCAAGGAATCCCAAGAATTCTTGTTATAGATTCGTTCCAACCCTCAACCCTCTTTTCTAAGTTCATTGATATTGAATCAACCGAACGCGCTTCTAAGACTTGTTCTACTTTTGGAAGACCCTGCGTTATATCACTAGATCTTGATTTTTCATATAGAAATGTAAGTAAAGGATCTCCTCCGTACATTATTTCTCCATAATGACCATGAACGGTTGCTCCCGGAATAGCCAAATAGGGCTTAGCAGATCTTATTACTAAAAAGTCAACATGAATAATCAGAACCTGGCCAGATTTTAGAGGCGTCCCATATTGAGATATAGATAGATTTTCAAAAAAAAACTGTCCAAGGCTAATTATTGTTGATCTTTCGTCACAATAATCGTGATGGAGACAATACCAATTCGAATTGAATGGATTCCAAATCCTGTTACTGCATGGATCAGGATTATAAATTCTCCCATTTTCATCCATTAAAAAATATTGAAGTATTTGAAAATCCGCTTTTAGATTGTCAAGTAGCAAATATTTATTTATCAAGATCTGATTATGAGTTATTAAATAGTAAAATGAATAAAAATTCGCAATTTTAGGGACAACCCCTAAGGGACCAAATGAATTCCTAATTGGAAGTACGGAATCCCCTTTATTTGTATTTGATTTTTTTGTTAGATTCTTATATTTGAAATCGTCGAATGGGCCTATTCGAAAACAATTAGATGATGACAAAATTATCAAAGATTTACATTCCTTATTTCGATTCAACAACGTACGAATAGTTTCTTGCTGTTGGGTAAGCAATTGTTGAATCCTTGCCTTGGAATAAAAAGGATTGGTGCGATCTGCTCCATTAACCAGGATCAACTCGGACTCTGCCGGAGCATTCCTTTTTCTGGTATACGAAATAGGGGATTTCACTAAGTCCATTCTGATGAAATCTTGAATCAGATCATTTACCCTTATTTCAACAAAGGAAGCATGAATCTCCTCCATAGAAGAACCCTTTTTTTCTTGGCACCAATTCAATACTAAACAAGTTCGAACTAATTGAATATTTGTATGAGAAATTCCTCGAATTGGTTTGCCATTTCCACAAAGGATATAATTGACAACTCGAAGTTGCACATTATCCCTTTCCTGCAACGGATCCTGAGGGAAAAGCGTTGCGAAATTTATCCCATCCGCGATTTCATACCTAACTACGGGTCGAACTAAAACAAAATACCTTTTCTTAGCAGGGGCAATCCGTTCGACATAGCTCCAATTTTTCACTTTTTTTGATTCCTTTGAATTTTTTTTTTCCCTTCCGGGTGGTATCAAGATACCGCTCTGCCAGGAGATCTTATCTGTCTCTCCGGGAAAATAAATATCTCCAGAAAATATTTTCAGTTCAATCTTTTTTGTTTTTTTCTCTACTTGGACCAATCCGCCTACTCGGCTTCTTGTTTTGAAAGTGATTTCTGTATCTACCCCAATAATACTATTATTTCGTACCATTACGGAAGACGATCCGGGTAAAATATGCACTTCCTCGGGAATGCAAAAAATTTGATCTATTTTCGTTTGGTATTTTGGCATTCTTCGATACTCAATCAAATCTTCTTTCTTTACGCTCGAACGCGCCTCGATAGTCCCATATTTAGTAATTCCCGAACTCTTTCTTCTGTATCGGGGATCGTCGAAATAAGCAAGAATACTATTTCTATGGAAAATCCCATTTATAGGTATTTCAATCGAGAGACCCGAGGGGGTTATTAGTTCTTTTTCTTGTCCTTGATTATATTGGAATGGAATGATGAATCGATTTCTTCTCCTCTTTGACAAGAAAAAGAAATCAGAATTCCCGTGGAGAATGGCAGTATATGTGAGATTACAAGGACCGTTGGGTATGATTCGACCAGGTCCTAAATAATCAAGAATCCTCTCCCCGTGTTTACCAAAGGGCTCTGAACTCAAAAATGTGTTATATCTTGCTTGATCATTAGGAACTAATAGATTAGAATTAGAAATGGATTTTCCTTCAGCAGAAAGAGAATGAACATTCATTTGATCCTGATCCTTGTGGAGTGAAACAGAGAGCATACTGGATCTGTACGGAACCCCCGATACTATCCATAAATGACTTGTTTTTGGTAAGAGATGAACATTACCATATGTATAGTCGGGTGCATGGTACACCGCGGTACTCCAATGCATTTCTCCCTCTGAGTCAGAATAAATATGTTTTCGAACCCTATCTTTCAAATTCAAGGTGGATGTTCCCGCGCGAATCTCCGCAATCACTTGTTCTGATTCTACATATTGATCATTTTGAACTAAAAGAAAACTTTTTGGTGGAATAGTCACATTATGTAGAATATCTTGATCCTCAATAGTTACATATAGGGCTATATAACATAGAAAAGCAGGATGACCATGACATGTACGTGTAGGATGAAGCAAATCCTGATTGAATTTGATTTTTCCATTAGAAGGGGCTCGTACGTATTCTGCAGTACCGCCTGTAAATACTCCACCAGTATGAAAAGTTCTTAATGTTAGTTGAGTCCCCGGTTCCCCGATAGATTGACCCGCAATAATACCTACCGCTTCTCCCAACTCGACCAAGTCGCCATGAGTGGGACTCCGACCATAACATAATCGACAGATCCAAGATGTACTCTTGCAAGTAAAGGGGGTTCGAATAGATATTGGCTGCGCTCCACAGGCTATGAATCGATTCACAAGTCCCCTACCAATATCTTGATTTCGGATGGCAATGCATCGGGAGCCTATATATACATCGTCTGCTAATACACGACCAATTAATGTTTGGATAAAAAATCTTTCTCTTATCATCCCATTTCGGGGACTTAGAGAAATACCTCGGAGAGTGCCACAATCTGTTCTACGCACAACAATGTGTTGAACTACTTCAACAAGACGGCGCGTGAGGTATCCAGCATCCGCTGTTCGTACAGCGGTATCCACAACCCCTTTCCGGGCTCCATAGCAGGAAATTATATATTCTGTTAAAGAGAGTCCTTCGCGTAAATTGCTTTGAATGGGTAAATCAATCATTTGTCCTTGGGGATCTGACATTAACCCTCTCATACCTACTAATTGGTGTACTTGAGATGCATTTCCTCTAGCTCCCGAAAAAGACATTATATGGACTGGATTAGAAGGATCGGTCATCCTAAAATTCAGATTCATTTCTTGGCGCAAGTATTCACTCGTAGAATACCATATCTCAATGGATTGACGTAATTTTTCTACCGCGTGTACACTCCCATACTGATGGTGTTTTTCCAAAAGAAAACTTTGTTGTTCAGCATCTTGGACTAGCCATCCCTTTGAGGGTATTGTTAAAAGATCATCAATGCCTAATGAAATGGAGGTAGCAGTGGCCTGCTGGAAACCCAGAGTCTTTACTTGATCCAAGATATGTGATGTATATGCCATTCCAAAGTGATCTATTAATCTGCTAATAAGTCGTTTCATGGCAGTTCCATCCATTTTTTGATTGTGAAAGACCAGATCGGCCCGTTCTGCCATAAGTACCTTCCTATTCCAATGAGTAAGATTGCACAATAAGTTTGAGTCAGTGATTCAAAGACTTCCTTTCCTCGATCGCGATTCGCGTAGAAATTCAGGAATTATGATACTAGTTGATTGATAGAGAGAGACCCGAATCGAATTTCCACGGGCATGGATATCATATAATTGTACCCTATGAGCAAGCCCGGTAAAACCCTTGTAAAGCTTCTTCTATTTCTCGATAAAAAGAAATATGACCAAGAGTGGTTCGAATATCTATACAAAGCATTTCTTTTTTGACATTTCTTACTATCAGATAGTGCCCATAAATCTCATCATAGGTACCCAAAGATTCAAATTGAACTTCGATAGGAACTTCTCTTGATGCAATGACGCGTTGATCTAGTCGCCACCGGAGCCACAAGGGACTATCTAAATTGATTCGTTTCTGCCGATAAGCCCCAAGTGCGTCATAGGAACTACAAAAATAGGGTTCTTTTGTATACTTATAGCTATTTTCGTCAATTTTTTCATTTTGATAGTTTCTCCGATTACATGGATTATACCTATTTGCACAAATACCTCGAGGATTCCCAATTGTTAATAGATACAGGCCCATAAGCATATCTTGGGTTGGTACGGAAATGGGATCTCCAATAGCCGGAGACAGGAGATTCATATGAGAAAACATAAGTAAACGAGCCTCTGCTTGAGCTTCTAAAGATAAAGGTAGATGAACAGCCATTTGATCCCCATCAAAGTCTGCATTAAACCCCTTACAAACTAATGGATGTAAAAAAATAGCACGCCCTTCCACTAAAATGGGTTCGAATGCCTGTATGCCTAATCTATGCAAAGTAGGTGCTCTATTTAGCAATACAGGATGTCCCTGCATAACTTCTTGAAGTATTTCCCAGACAATTGGTTCTTTTTCCAGAATTTTACTTTTTGCAACGTCTATGTTGGAAGCAACGCGTTGTCTGATTAGACCACGAATTACAAATGTCTGGAAAAGCTCTATTGCTATTTCGCGGGGCAATCCACATCTATGTAATGAAAGTGAAGGGCCCACGACAATGACAGAACGCCCCGAATAATCCACCCGTTTACCAAGCAGAGTCTGTCGAAATCTTCCCTCTTTGCCCTTAATTAGCTCTGAAAAAGACTTGTAAACTTTATTATGACTGTCCCTGATTGGTTGTCCGCGGAGCCCATTATCAAGAAGTGTATCCACGGCTTCCTGTACTAATTTTTCCTGACACCTGACTAAGTCCCTCGGCGTAAATCTACTTGGTATTAATAGATCGATAAGAGTATTGTTCCGAAAAAGAACTCTTCTATAAAGTTCATTAATATCCGAATTCATTTGTTTACCCTCCTCTAGCTGAAAGAGTGGTCTCAATTCGGGAGGAAGAACCGGTAATAGACACAAAACCATCCGTTCTGGTTCTACATTTGTTCGAATAAAATGCTTAGCTAATTCCATGCGTCTAACCAAAAAAACCTTTCTTCTTCCAATTTTTCTCTCTTTCCATTCATTACCGGCGGGCCCTTCGCCCCCTAAGTCTTTCCATTCGACCAATGAAGAATCTCTAATAAGTCCCAAATCCAGATCGGCTAATTGTTCTCTGATAGCACCTGCCCCAGTCGAGATTTCTCTATTTCGAAATCTATCGAAACCTTGAGTAGTAAAAAAAGGTGGGATGCTGTATTTCCAAGATTGTATTTCGTATTCGAATGAACCTCGTAATCGTAAGAAAGTGGGTTTTTTAGCAACAGGCCTCGCAAAGGAAAAATTGGGATAGGTTCCTATAGGATTTCCCCCCCTTCAAAATCGGACGTGAGGGTTTCCTCTCATCCGGCTCAAGTAGTTACGCCAAATAACGATAAAGGGGGGCTCTCGCTTTCCCATTTTTTTTTTTTTCTAGAAAACCCCAACAAGATCTACTCCTTACTCAAGTTTCCGGTGAGGACCAACCAACATTTCATTAATACATCCTTCCTTTTTATTTCTATTTTATGAATTCCTGATTCGGCAATTTAGGACATAAATGAAATGGGAAATTATTGAGTAGTCTACTTCCCTTCGAATGAGGAATCCCCTTCTTAAAAGAATACCTCGGAACTCAGAAGGAATTTACTTGTCTATGTATCGTTCTGTTCGATCTTTTAGGTCCCTACTTAACCTCGACGGTTATGTCATGATTTAAAGCCTATATGCGATAGATAGGCTTTCGCAACCATGCCATATTTGTTTACTTGAAGAGAAATTCTTTCTATATGGAATGATTAATTCCACGTAAAGAAGTCTTTTTAACGAGGTACAACTAGCAATTCCTATTTATCTGTTATGGAATCAACCATAGATCAATTCCCCTTATTTTGAGAGTATTGAATACACCCATAATAGGATTCTGAGTTTCATGCTGCTCCTCCCAAGAGACATGTCAGAGCTGGGGCATCCCAATGAGATTGAACGGGATGACAGTTTCTTATTCCGAATCTGTAAAATCAAAATTTCGATCAAATCACACATCGCAGTATACGAGGCCCTCTAATTCTTTAAGCGGTTTATCTAAAAGATTCGCGATATAACTAGGAAGACGTTTCAAATACCACACATGAGTTACTGGGCATGCCAGTTTAATGTATCCCATTTGATATCGTCGTACCCGAGTATGAACAAACTCGACTCCACATTGTTCGCAAAATTTCGGTTCTTCTTTTGTATCTCTGATTACTCGATAATTTCCACAAGCACAAATTCCACTTTTTATAGGCCCAAAAATTCTTTCACAAAACAATCCATCCTTTTCCGGTTTATTGGTTTTGTAATGATAAGTATGGGGTTTTGTCACCTCTCCAACCACCTCTCCATTAGGTAGGATTTTATTAGCCCAGGCAATTATTTGTTGAGGAGAAATTGATCCAATTCGAAGTTGTTGATGTTTATATCGGTCGATCATAGAAGAAAAATTCTGATTCATTCCAATCAAACTTCCTTCCTATTAATCTGGAAGTTCTTCTCAGATACAAGGAAATGGTTCATTTCTAGAGCCAAAGATCGTAGTTCTCGAACTAGCAATCGAAAAGATTCTGGAGCATCCTTCTCTGGCTTAGCTATCCTTCCTCCATTGATCGTAGTATCAAGTACTTCCTGACGAGCTCGAACATGATCAGATTTATAAGTAAGCATCTCTTGTAAGATATGAGCAACACCAAATCCCTCTAGAGCCCAAACTTCCATTTCTCCTACCCGCTGTCCCCCTTGTTTGGCTCTTCCTCTAAGAGCTTGTTGTGTAACAAGCGCGTACTTTCCAGTGGAACGCCCATGGATTTTATCATCAACTTGATGAATTAATTTCAAGATATAGGCCTTTCCTATTAAAACAGGTTGTTCGAAAGGATCCCCCGTTCTTCCATCAAATATTCTGCTTTTTCCCGGATATTCGGGTTCAAATACCCATGGATTCGCTGTTCGCTTACCGGCTTCATATAATTCAGAAAACACGAGTTTTCTCGAAGCCTCTTGCTCATATCTCTCATCAAAGGGCGCTATTCGATAATGCCTGTCTAGCAGATCCCCCGCTAACCCGAGCGAACACTCAAATATCTGCCCTACATTCATTCGTGAAGGTACTCCTAATGGATTGAAGACCATATCAACAGGTGTTCCATCTTGCAGATAGGGCATATCTTGTATAGGCAAAATTTTGGAAATGATACCTTTATTCCCATGCCTTCCTGCTACTTTATCACCTACTTTGATTGCACGTTTCTGTGAAATATATACACGAATCGTTTCTGGATTATAACTGTAACCCCCTTTTTTATGGACCCATCTCACATCAATAACTCGACCTCTGCTACCTATGGGTAATTTGAGACACGTTTCCTTTGTGGTGGATACCGGAATACCAAGTATGGCTCGTAATAATCTAGCTTCCGGGGCAGATGAGGATTCTTTCGCCATCTGCGGCGTTAATTTGCCTACTAAAACATCGCCCGTTTCTACCCAAGAGCCCAGCATCACAATTCCACTTTTATCTAAATTGCGAAGTAAATGGGCCTCTAAGTACGGTATGTCATTAGTGATTCTTTCGGGACCTTGGCTTGTCACATGAATCTGAATTTCATATTTCCGTATATGAAAAGAAGTATAAATATCTGCATATACCAGACGTTCGCTAATGAGTACTGCATCCTCAAAATTGTAGCCCTCCCAGGGCATATAAGCCACTAATATATTTTTTCCTAAAGCGAGTTCGCCGCCAGTTGTAGCAGTACCCTCCGCTAAAATTTGTCCTTTTTTAATGCATTTACCCCGCGGAACCCGGGTTTTTTGATGCATACAAGTATTTTTGTTGGAACGTTGATACCTAAGCAAGGGAATGCTTAGAGTGTCTCCATTACCTGATAAAATGATCTTGTCAGTATTGGCATAAATGACCTTTCCCCCGTGTTCGGCTATAACGGAAACCCCCGAATCTAGAGCCACATGGCCTTCTAACCCAGTTCCAACAATGCACTTCTCGGATCGAGAAAGCGGAACTGCTTGACGTTGCATATTAGAACTCATTAAAGCCCGATTCGCATCATTGTGCTCGACAAAAGGAATGAGGGAGGCTCCAATAGAAAAATATTGGAAGGGAAAAATGCTTCGAAGCTGAATCTCTTCCCATGCAATAGTCAGGAATTCTTGACGGTATCGAGCCGGAACACCCTGCTCTTCCGTAATACCACGATTTACTGCTAAAGAATTTCCTGACGTTACCATATAGTATTCATCCAGACTTGGGGATAAATAAAGCACCCGCCCCTTTTTTGATCTCTCAGAAATTTCATAAAACGGTCTTTCTAAAGATCCCCAATGACCAAGCCTCGCATGAATTGCTAAGGATCCAACGAGTCCAACATTGATTCCTTCAGATGTATCAATTGGGCAAATACGCCCATAGTTACTAGGATGGATGTCTCGTATCCGAAAACTAGCAGTTCGCCCTGTCAACCCCCCAGGACCCAAATAACTGAATTTTCGCCCATGAACTATTTGTGTCAATGGATTTGTTTGATCAAAAACTTGAGATAGGGGGTGTAGGCCAAAAAAGGATTCATAAGTGGTTGTTAATAGAGTTGAAGTTACCAAATAATGAGGAGTTGGTATCCTTTTTTGCTTAATTGCTCCACCTAGAGTTTTTCGAACCGCATATTCTAAACGAACCATAGCCACTCCGAATTGATCCTGTAAAAGATCCCCTACAGAACGAATACGTTTATTTTTCAAGTGATTCATATCGTCAAGCGTACCCATTCCAAATTTCATTCCGATCAAGTGATCCGCAGCTGCCAATACATCCCGTGGTAACAAAAATGTAATGTTCTGAAGTATATCAAGATTCAATCTCCGGTTCATATTTCGTCGCCCAACCCTTCCTAATTCACATCTTTGTTGAAAAAATTTCTTTTGTAATTCCTTACATAAGGACTCAGAAAATACTGGGTCCCCGCCGACACAAGCAAATTGTTGATAAAATTCCAAAATAGCATTTTCTTTTGACCCCATTTTTTTTTTCTCCTTATCATTCGGAAAAGACACGAAAATTTCTGGGTAGCAAACATTTTCTAGAATTTCTCTTAGATTCGAACCCATAGCTGATGATGGGACTAGAATAGATATTTTTTGTTTCCTACTCACGCGCGCCCATACCCGTGCTTTTCTATCAATCTCTAATTCTGATCTTCCTCCCCAATCTGATATTATGGTAGCGGTATAGGCCGAAATTCCGGTATAGTCCAATTTTGAACGGTAATAAATACCGGGACTTTGCACTATTTGATTGATCACTATTCTGTATATTCCATTTACTATAGAGGTTCCCAGGGAATTCATGAGAGGAATGTTTCCAATAAATAGGTTTTGTTCTTGCGTATCCTTGCCGGTTTTCCAACTTAAGCCTGCGGGTACATATAATTCCGAACAATATGTGAGTGATCCATGCACAGCATCTATTTCTTTTATTAAAGGCTCTTGCAATTGATATCTTTCCACAAATAATTGAAATTCCATTTCTTGATCTCTATCCTCAATTTTTGGAAACTTATCAAATTCTTCCATCAAACCCTGATTGATGAACCTACAAAATCCCTCAAATTGTATCTGACTAAACCCAGGTACTGTGGACATTCCCTCGTTTGTATCTCGAAGCATCTTTACTTTTGTTTCCTATTTATCAAAAAAATCCCATTCATTGGCTCATTCTTCATCGAACCATATGGATCGATCTAGCAATGATGGACTGGATATTCTGTTTACTGAATCACATAAAATCTTATTTTAAACAACTTCATATATATATGGAATATCTAAAATATGAGCGGAGAAAGAAAGAAAGAGAATTTTCGACTCAAATTTGAATTTGCAAGAGATAGAAATAAATGGGAATGGCTTGAGAAAATAAAACATTCCCGAACAAAAAAAAAATTCTGCCACTTAGACTTATATTAGGGAATCTTGTATAGATGAATAGAAAAGTAATAATAGAATAGAAAAAGGGATGCTATTTCTATCTATTATGATATTATGAGCCCGCTGGATACCAAAAAAGTAAATGGACTCAGGATTTTTGATCCCTGCTCTATCTATGAATGCAATAAAGGCAGAAATGATCCGCAGAGAAGAGATAGGGTGTGTTTCTTAGTTGAATTCGTGGAATCCAATTGGAGTGCGCAAGAGGAACTGTATTTAGTAAGAACACGCAGCTATTTAGCTATCCCTATAATCGCCTATCCAAATTCTACTTACTTTGGCAACCGCGCTATATATCCTAATTTCTATTGGATATTCAATAGATTCAATCTTCGAATCCTCGTCGCAAGGATTGACAGTCTTTGAAGAACGGAAGCACGGCCATTCCCTTAATCGCTTTCTAGGAATATCATATATAAATAAGATATCTAATTAGGTATATCTGCGTAATAATTTTTGTTATATGGTTGACATATACACATAATTCTTGTTATTATTGTAAGTGAAAAGGATTCAATTAGTGAAAATAATTGGCACTGATGGGTTGTGTCTCAATTTTATTGTCTTATGACACTAAGGAAAGGCTATTTGAGATAAAAAAAAAACAAAACTTTCATGAATTCACAGTCTATAGTTAATGGTTCCAATTTTCCTTTCTTTTGAATTTCTGTGACAGAAAAGAAAATTTGGCTTTTCTGTTTTCTCTTTCAATAAAAAACAAAAAAAAGAAAAAGGGTTTTGAGATTTATTAGAAAAGGCATAAGGAGAATGGGATTCATCGAATCCAATAAAAAATGCCAATCTCCCTATATTTTTCGTTTTGGCGGCATGGCCGAGCGGTAAGGCGGGGGACTGCAAATCCCTTTTCCCCAGTTCAAATCCGGGTGTCGCCTGACCAATAAAAACTCGAAATGCCTTTCTTGATAGCAGACAAATGACCCAATTCTTGCCCAGCAAAAGCAGAGGAAAAGGGCTAGAACTTAGAACTGCCAATACTTATTCAATTTTCAGAATAGGGGCTTTTCTATTTTATAAAAGGCTGCCAATCCTTGCGACGAGGATTCGAAGGAGGATTATGGTATAGAAGAACTAGGCTGTGAGGACTTACATTAATAGTGTAGTCTATACTGACTGAGCCTTGAATTAGATAGTGAAACGGGGAATCAAACAAATTCAGTATAAGAACTTGTTATGGGTAGATTTATTGGATTGCTTCATCAATAACCTTCCTTCGGTTAGAATTCCTTTTTGCCTCTGCGCCATCGATCGAGTTGATTATTATTAGTGATCAATAAGGGGAGAATATCTTCATATTCTATAGAGATAGAGATAGGGGACATAATTCATATGGATATAGTAAGTCTTGCTTGGGCTGCATTAATGGTAGTCTTTACATTTTCCCTTTCACTCGTAGTATGGGGAAGAAGTGGACTCTAGAGTAACGGCTAATTGAGTTGAGTAATCGAACTTTATCAATAGTCTCTTTCATAGATCATTCTCCAAAAGCGTTTTTTCAATTAATAAAAAAAAAGGAGATCCTTTTTCCAAATTAGAAATGCAAGATATGAAGAATATCTTTTTAATCAAAGAAATATTTGAAATATTTCAATTCATCCCATGTTCCTATTTTGATGAACTCTAGCCACTAGCTATTAACAGAATCAGATATGGATATTACAATGAGTAAAAACCCGCCCCCTTTTTTATTTGTTTCCCTCTTTATTGCTCAAGCATTTAGACTCTTAGAAATGAGAAATCATATTGAATTTACGCTTTATTGACTCAGTCCATATCATGGTTCACACGTTAGAAATAGTTGGAATCTACTACGATTTTTCTCAATCTGTCTGAACAATTTCCCATAGAATTGCTTGACTCATCTCTTAATGGTCCATTTTGCTTTGTCAGATTGATTGAGAAAAAGGGGATTACTCGCTTTCTTTTTTTTTCTAGAATTTTATTCGGTATATGCCCAGACCTTCCTCTATTGATTTGATTTCTTCGACAGCTCCCTGGGTCCCTCCCTATTGGAAAAAATAAGAAACCGAGTAATTAGAGCCGCAACGCACGACATATAAGACATAAGAGTCAAAGCGGACATTCGGTTATCTCGGATTGGTTGGAATCACGACAAATCAAATGGATGGATCAAAAAACTCGAATTCTTAGGATATTATGTCAGAATTGGGGGTGACTTTTTATATATACATTAGACATATGTGATTTTTATGTACCTGATTTATATGTACCTGGATGAATATCCATATTATAGATGGATCCATATTCAATAGGAAATGAATCCTATATTATATATATTTCTACAGCCGAATCATCAGTCTCACTTTCTAGAATATAGAATAATAGACATTTAGTATGGTAGAAAGAAATAGATCTATTTCTTTCTACCATACTATCTATCGGATTTCATATACTATAACTGTTGATTCTAGTCCGCTCATTTAAGACTAGAGATTTAAATCTCCTTTCATTTATTCCATCAATTGATAAGGACTAAGAAGCCGGGCTTGATTCAAATTAATCCTTTTGACTGACCGTTTTTACGTAAATGATAAGTAAAAAAGCCGTAGGGATTAGAATGAACAATGCAGTAGCAATAAATGCGAGAATATTTACTTCCATAATTTGATTTTATCATTTTTTTTTTATTTCATAATAACTCGGGATCTAATCCCATAGAGAGTCTAAATCTTTTGTCTCTCACTTCGATAGTATGCAATTCCCCCCGATGGTATTAAATTGGATCAATGTCATGAATAACAATATCTCAGCTATCAAATCAATTTTTCATCAAGAATTGAATAGTATAACATAGGAAGATCTTTGATACATACGCAATAAAAAATGGAATTCCTGATCCAATCAAGAATCCTCTTTGGTTTTTCATTCTTTGTTCCTTTTATTTTCTATACCCCCCCGTCTTCTTTATAGAATCATATAACGATCATATGACCTATCTTACACTTCCGTTGATCACAAACCCAATCAATATTGTAGAAGTGAAATGGAAATAAAGAGGGAATTCCGTTCGAAACTTTGTTTTTTATGACCCAATTTCCTTATAAGACAAAGAGGTTTGATAAGGACGGATCCCAATAGAAAAGATCCAATACTTTGACAAATTGACTGTTTTGTAATTTGTTCTTTCTTCCATAGGACCTTTCAAATAGGAAGAAAAAGGATTATCCATTCCCTCACTAAGCTAAGTCTGGTAGATCCTTGTTTGATCTTTCTTTTAGTAATACCCCCTTTTTCGGTCCTAGAACAGATATATAATATGAAAAATTCAATATGAATTGAGAGTGCGATAGATTATTTCCAATTAGAAATTGATTTTCTATAAACTTGAAACTCGGAGTTAGGGGGAGTGGGGGTACTTTGAACCTTTCAAGCATTCCGCCGGGTTAACTATGTGAAAGTGGGGTTGATTTTGTATCGTACAAAAACAAAATATGAATCCTAATTGGTGTCTGTGCTTCTGTAAAACATATGTTTATTCTATAAAATGGATCAGGGGCAAGCGAAAAACCCAGACAAGTACGGCATTTCCCGGAATCCTTAATTGAATAGGGTGCTACCAATAATTGTAGCAATCTAAATAGGTCTCTCCCACATCCCATCAATCGGTACGGTACAAATTGAATGACTTGAAATTACCAAAAGGCAAAGGAAAGCAAAAAAGAAATAAGGACCCAGCACCGGGAAGGAGATCCTGCTCCGTGTCCCTCTTCACAGAAAATAGAGAGATGAATTGATGGATTCATCAGATTCTAGGTCGGGACTGACGGGGCTCGAACCCGCAGCTTCCGCCGTGACAGGGCGGTGCTCTGACCGATTGAACTACAATCCCAGATAAATAAGGCGTGGGGCCTACATATTTTGAACGGTTTCATTCAATCAAACAAGTTCAGTTCTATCTAGAATCATCGTATTCTAAGAGAGAAAGGGGTGATATATTACTATCAATCTCCATGCGAATATTGATTTTAGAGGGAACGAAACAGGTTGCTAGTAATCCTATTGGTTGTTTGTCAAATCGCGTCAAATCGATTGATAATAGCTATTTTTTTTTTTTACTTCTTTCTAGTTTCAGATGCTTCGGGAGAACAAATCAAATTGGAAATAATCTCATGATGGATCGGCGAATTTTTGGGCCGAGCTGGATTTGAACCAGCGTAGACAAATTGCCAACGAATTTACAGTCCGTCCCCATTAACCACTCGGGCATCGACCCAGGAAGAATCAATTCGAAACTTATTGATAATCCATGAGCAACTTCCTCTCATAGTACCCTACCCCCAGGGGAAATCGAATCCCCACTACTTCCGTGAAAGGGAAATGTCATCCACCTTTTGACCATGGGGGCATACCTGCTCGGATCGCCACCATACTATGCTCATTCATAGTATGAACAGTTTTTTGGAATTGTCAATAGAATCTAATGGTGTGACTAAATCCCACAAAGCTTTCTATCTTTCGCGATTCCTATCTATTTTCCTCTTCACTCACCTTTGATGAACAACCCTTACTTCATTATATTCTAATGAGGTAATGCTCTAATACCCCAGGAACTTATTTGTACCGCTAAAAATAGGAAACACCTCTCTTCAACTTTTACTCATCAATTCACGTATTATTTTATTATAGTATTATAGTAAGATATGCCTCTCTCTATCTCAGACTAAGACAGGAGATAAGGAAAGGATAGAAAATCGAAAATTGATAGATAGTTAAGTGTAGTTCCGGATAAAAGTTCCATGTATTCATCACATGATTCGATGAAACATCAAATAGAATAAAATCTCTTGGATCTATAGTTGAATTCTGTATCAAGTAATTGAATCTCGCTCGGATGGGATTCAATAAAAAAGCAATTAATTAGTCTTATCCATCCCATACTTCCTCAAAAATTCTTGTTTCTGAATGAGACGAGACACTTTGGAGACATATATATGTCCATTTTCTATACTA